GATGACAGGTTCCTCATTCCGAATCTGTAAAATCAAAATTTCGATCAAATCACACATCGCAATATACTAGGCCCTCTAATTCTTTAAGAGGTTTATCTAAAAAATTCGCGATATAACTGGGAAGACGTTTCAAATACCACACGTGGGTTACGGGGCATGCCAATTGAATATAGCCCATTTGATATCTTCGGATTCGAGAATCAACAAACTCGACTCCGCATTGTTCACAAAATTTTGGGTCTTCTTTTTCATTTCTGATTACTCGATAATTTCCACAGGCACAAATTCCACTTTTTATAGGCCCAAAAATTCTTTCACAAAATAATCCATCTTTTTCTGGTTTATTGGTTTTGTAATGAAAAGTATAAGGTTTTGTCACCTCTCCAACTATCTCTCCATTAGGTAGGATTTTTGTGGCCCAAGTACTTATTTGTTTAGGCGAAACTGATCCAATTCTGAGTTGTTGATGTTTATACTGATCGATCATAGAAGAAAAATTCTAATTTATTCCGATTAAGCTTCCATCCTATTAATCTGGAAAGTTTTCTCAGATACAAGGACATGATTCAGTTCCAGAGCCAAAGATCGTAGTTCTCGAACGAGGAGTCTAAAAGATTCTGGAGCATCTTCAGGGTTGGGTATTGTTCCCCCAATGATCGTCGTACCAAGGACTTCCTGGCGAGCTTTAATATGATCCGATTTATAAGTAAGCATCTCTTGTAAAATATGAGCAACACCAAATCCTTCTAGAGCCCAAACTTCCATTTCTCCTACTCGTTGTCCTCCTTGCTTGGCTCTTCCTCGAAGGGGTTGTTGTGTAACAAGTGCATAATGTCCACTAGAACGCCCGTGGATTTTATCATCAACTTGATGAATTAATTTCAATATATAAGGATTTCCTATTATAACAGGTTGTTCAAAAAGATCCCCCGCTCTTCCATCAAATATTCTACTCTTTCCCGGATACTCGGGTTCAAATATCCACGGCTTTGCCGTTTGTTTACTGGCTTGATATAACTCAGAAAACACTAGTTTTCTCGAAGCCTCTTGTTCATATCTCTCATCAAAAGGTGCTATTCGATAATGTCTATCTAGCAGACCTCCCGCTAACCCGAGCGAACATTCAAATATCTGTCCTACATTCATTCGTGAAGGTACTCCTAATGGGTTAAAGACCATATCAACGGGCCTTCCGTCTTGCAAATAAGGCATATCTTGTCTAGGCAAAATTTTGGAAATGATACCTTTATTTCCATGTCTTCCAGCGACTTTATCGCCAACTTTGATTTCACGTTTCTGTAAAATATATACATGAATTGTTTCTGGATTATAACTCGAGCCCCCTTTTTTCTGGATCCACCTCACATCAATAACTCTACCCCTACCCCCTATAGGGAGTTTTAGACAAGTTTCCTTAGATGTGGATACCTGAATGCCAAGTATGGCTCGTAATAATCGATCTTCGGGGGCATACGAAGACTCTTTTGCCATTTGGGGTGTTAATTTACCTACCAAAATATCACCTGTTTCTACCCAAGATCCCAACCTCACAATTCCATTTTTGTCTAAATTGCGAAGTAAATGGGTTTCTAAATGTGGTATTTCACTAGTGACCCTTTCGGGTCCTTGACTTGTCACATAAGTCTGAATTTCATATTTCCGTATGTGAAAAGAAGTATAAATATCTTCATATACAAGACGCTCACTAATGAGTACCGCATCTTCAAAATTGTAACCTTCCCACGGCATATAAGCCACTAATACGTTTTTTCCCAAAGCTAGTTCGCCCCCAATTGTAGCGGCACCATCTGCTAAAAGTTGTCCCTTTTTAATGCATTTACCCTGCGGAATCCGGGGTTTTTGGTGCAAACAAGTATTTTTGTTGGAACGTTGATACATAACTAATGGAATGCTTTGAGTCTCCCCATTACCAGATAAAATGATCTTATCCGTATCGGTATAAACGATCTTTCCCTCATGTTCGGCTATAGCGAGAACCCCTGAATCCAGGGCCGCTTGACGTTCCAACCCGGTTCCAACAATGCATTTCTCGGACTGAGAAAGCGGAACTGCTTGACGTTGCATATTAGAACTCATTAAAGCTCGATTTGCGTCGTTGTGCTCGATAAAAGGAATGAGGGAAGCTCCAATAGAAAAATATTGGAAGGGAAAAATACTTCGAAGATGCACCTGTTCCCACGCAATAGTCAGGAATTCTTGACGGTATCGAGCCGGAACAACCTGTTCTTCCTGAATACCTTGATTCAGGGCCAAACAATTTCCAGTAGATACCATATAGTATTCGTCGTTACTTGGTGATAAAAAAAGCATCTGTACCCTTGTGGATCTCTCTGTAATTTTATAAAAAGGACTTTCTAGAGACCCCAAAAGACCAATTCTTGCATGAATTGCTAAGGATCCAATAAGCCCAACATTAATACCCTCAGACGTGTCAATTGGGCAAATACGCCCGTAGTGACTAGGATGGATATCTCGTATCCGAAAACTAGCCGTTCGCCCTGTCAATCCTCCAGGGCCCAAATAACTCAATTTTCGTCCATGAACGATTTGTGTCAATGGATTTGTTCGATCCAAAACTTGAGATAATGGGTGTAACCCAAAAAAAGATTCATAAGTCGTTGTTAATGGAGTTGAGGTTACCAAATTCTGGGGAGTCGGTATTAATTTATGCCGAATTGCTCCACATATAGTTCCTCGAATCACATTTTCTAAACGAACCAGAGCCAATCCAAATTGATCTTGTAACAGATCTGCTACAGAGCGAATACGCTTATTTTTCAAATGATTCATATCATCAAGTGTACCCATTCCAAATTTAATTCCAATCAAATGATCCGTAGCTGCCAATATATCACGCGGTAACAAAAACTTATTTTGGGGGGGTATATCAAGATTCAGTCGACGGTTCATATTTCGTCGACCAATCCTTCCTAATTCACATTTTTGTTGAAAGAATTTTTTTTGTAATTCTTTACATAAAGATTCCGAAAATACTGGGTCCCCCCCTACACAAGCAAACTGTTGATAAAACTCCAAAATGGCATTTTCCTTTGACCCAAAAATTTTTTTCTCTTTATCATTCAAAAAAGACAATAAAATTTCCGGGTAGCAAACATTATCCAGAATTTCTTTTAGATTCGAACCCATAGCTGATGATAGAACTAGAATAGATATTTTCTGTTTCCTACTCACACGAGCCCATATCCTTGCTTTTCTATCAATCTCTAATTCTGATCTTCCTCCCCAATCTGATATTATGGTGCCGGTATAGACCGAAATTCCATTATGGTCCAAGTCCGACCGATAATAAATACCGGGGCTTTGCAATATTTGATTGATTACAATTCTGTATAGTCCATTTACTATAAATGTTCCCAGGGAATTCATTAGAGGAATGTTTCCAATAAAAATGGTTTGTTCTTGCATCTCCCTGCCGGTTTTCCAAATTAATCCTGCGGATACATATAATTCAGAAGAATATGTAAGTGATTTATACACAGCATCCTTTTCTTTTATCACGGGTTCTACCAATTGATAGGTTTCCACAAATAATTGAAATTCAATTTCTTGATCTATATCTTCAATTTTTGGAAACTTATAAAGCTCTTCCGGTAAGCCCTGATCAATGAACCGACAAAATCCTTCAAATTGTATCTGATTAAACCCGGGTATTGTAGACATCTGCTCATTTCCCTCTCGTAACATTTGAACCCAACTCCTCATTTGTTTAAACATCCCAGTTTTGGATCATTCGTTATTGAATCATATCGATCGATCTAGCTCTGATGGAATTTATATTCTGTTTACTAAATCACATAAAATTGGAGTTTAAAATTCCACATATATGGAATGTATGAAATACGTATGAACGGAAGAATACGGAAAATTGGCTACTCATACTCAATTTGGAACAGAGATAAGAGGAAAGAGGTTGATAAAACATTCTTTTTAAAAGAATTGGGCTGCTTAATCAGATTTATTTAGGTTCCATTTCTACCATTATTATGATATATTAATAATATCAATTACTCCGATTGGATACTAAAAAAAAAAAACAGATCATAGGATTTGATCTCGTCACCGAGATAAGACTAATCAGAAATAATTAGAACGTTTTTTTATTACTTCATGCCTTTTGGTTTTTTGTTAAAAAAAACCTATATTGCGTAGAAAAAATATATTTTAGTACCATTTATTAGAATTTGTTTGTATTGTAAAGTAAAGCGGGTTTTAGTTAGTAAATAATCAATTTAAATACGTGCCCCGATATCTATATATCGTATATAAGCAATTGCCTGTGTCATTTCTAGTATGGTTCCGGGGTTTACATATATGCATAATTGGTGTTATAATTGAAATTGAAAAAAAAGAAAATAAAAATAAAGAGTTTTTTGAAAAGACGCAATAATAATTATTATTTATCGTTTGGATTTTCTTATGTCATTAGGGAAACAGGATTTGAAGTCAGAATCTAAGACTCATTCATTAATTCCGAAATAGTTAATGGTTCCAATTTCTTATGACTTTTGTGACTGGAAGTCTTTTTTTGTATGGATCCAATAAAAAAAGGAAAAGTTTTTTGTTAGTCGTTAGTAAGAAGAGAATTAAGGAAATGGGAGTCAAAACGTAAGTACTACAATAAAAAAGTTCATTAATCCACCCCAAAAGATAATATTTGCATCTATTTTTTTGGCGGCATGGCCGAGTGGTAAGGCGGAGGACTGCAAATCCTTTATTCCCCAGTTCAAATCCGGGTGTCGCCTGATTCTAAAAAAAGGGAAATATCCAAATCTCTTATCGACTGCTATAACCTATAACTCACTGAATAATTCCCCAGCCCACAAGGGTCTCTTGATATGTGCTTGATTCTAAGCATCTAGGGGGCTTTAAATCTTTGTATCTAGAATTCAAGGAAATTTTTGAGTAAGTAGCAAGCATATAGGAGTGTAAAGGAATCAAGACGTTTTGAGAGCCTTTACCTTACATTCCTATTGGAGCCAATTCGGCGCGCGGTAATATACTAACGTTAATAATTGCAGAAGGAATAGAGTTTCTATACAAACTCAAAAGAATCCCTGAGTACTCAGGTATTCAATTAAGGTTGGATTGACAAACCTTCTTTTCATTAACCGGTGGAATAGCCCATTTAAAATGAAAACCCTATAGTAATTTTTGATATGTTATATATATATGTCAATTTCTTGGATTGGTTCATTAAATTTAATGAAGAGTTCGAAAATTTTTTTGACTCTGTACCATTGATTTCACTATTATTAGTAAACAATAATGGAATAATTCCTTCATATTCATAGAAATAGGGGACATAATTCACATGGATATTGTAAGTCTCGCTTGGGCTGCTTTAATGGTAGTCTTTACATTTTCTCTTTCACTTGTAGTATGGGGAAGAAGTGGACTCTAGAAATACGAGTTAACTTAGCTAATTTTAACTAATTGAGTTTTTAGTTGAGGAATCAAACCCTATCAATTTTTTTATAGATCACTCCATAAAGTATTTTTACAGATGCTTATTTTTCTTTTTTGAAAAAAAAAAACAAATTAGAAATATAATAATTGGAACTGTAAAATAAAAGTAAGAGTTGCCTTTCGATTCTTTCAGATTGATTAAACTTAATACAAATCGATCAAATAGCTGGAGCAAAACAATAGAATTAAAATCAATATGGACATAACATATATCGGGAGTGGATTAAAAATGAGTCAATATTTAAATTAATATATTAATTAATTATTATTGATAATATTAAGTCTGTATCTTTAGTATAGTCCAACTTTCTACGCGCCAAAAAAAGAATAATCTATCTAATACTAATAAAAAGTATGGTAGAAAGAAATATATATTTCTTTCTACCATACTGCTATCAAATAGCATGAAATACTGATGATTCTAGCCTGCTCATTTTTCAGTTAAGAAACGCAATTGGAATACCCATTTTACATTTTTCAATCTTTGCTATTGATACAGAACTAAGAAGTCAAGTTTCATTTAAACTAATTATTTTGACTAACCGTTTTTACATAAATGATAAGTAGAAAAGCAGTAGGAACTAGAATGAATAGCGCAGTAGCAATAAATGCAAGAATATTTACTTCCATAATTTCATCGTTTTTTTAGTTCGCAATAACTCGGGATTTAATCCCATAGAGATGATCCAAATTTAACCTGTAAATCCAATTGAATCGGATTAATATAATCAATTAATATCATGAATAACAATACCTGAACTCTCATATCAATTCGCCGTTGCAAATTGAATAGTATAACATAGGCGAATCTTTTATCTATACTGAAAAAAAAATATAAATAAAGAGATATATATTATAAAATTCGCGATCTAATCAAGATATCATTCTTTTTTACCATAAACGACAGTTTTACTTGTACAATAAATCATCGAACGAAATCTCATCTGACCACTTTGCTTTTTTGACACTTCCATCGGTTACAAAAAAAATAGATGAAAAAAGGACAAAAAGGATAAGGTATTAAGGTATAAAATACCTTTCTTTTTAATCATTTTTTGACTTTTCTTGTAAGAAAAAAAAGTATTAAAAAGACGAGGACTGGGACAAAAAATGGAATATTTTATCAAATTCCTTATTATTTTTTTAGTTGTTTGTTCTGTTTTTGGTATAACTTTAATTCAAGTCGAAATTTAATGATTACTAAAAAATGTTATATGAAAATCTTAATTTTCATTTAGAAAAAAAAAATATCATTATTTATGGAGGGTCTAAAAAAAGATAGGATCCTTAATTTGCTCTTTCTTTTATTGGTTGTTGGATCCGTCGGGACTGACGGGGCTCGAACCCGCAGCTTCCGCCTTGACAGGGCGGTGCTCTAACCAATTGAACTACAATCCCAAGGAATTAAGGTAGACAATATGCTTTTTTATAATTTGATTCAAAACATTTATAGTTCGATTGTATTGTAACAGAAAAGGGAGTGATAAGTTATATATGGATCTCTGCATGACTAGGTCCTTGAGTGAGACCAACAGAAATGACTAGTAAATTTTCTTTATGTCACAAAAAAATTGTAAAAAAATCTTTCACTAAAACGAAAAAAAAAATAGGTTTTTTTTTTCCTTATATTTGTTTTCAAATTATCACATAATATGAATCGATATTATTATCTGGATCAACTATTTACCGGAACAAATAAATAGAACAAACAAATCACAAACAGACATTTTGACTCTTTTATTTCACCTATCGGCCGTTTCGGAAGCACAAAGATCTTCATCTCATAGTGGGTGAGAGGGGTTTTGGGCCGAGCTGGATTTGAACCAGCGTAGACATATTGCCAACGAATTTACAGTCCGTCCCCATTAACCGCTCGGGCATCGACCCAGGAAGAATCAATTCCATTTTAGGTTTATTAATTAGGCTTATTGATAATCCATGATCAACTTCCTTTTGTACCCTACCCCCAGGGGAAGTCGAATCCCCGCTGCCTCCTTGAAAGAGAGATGTCCTGAACCGCTAGACGATGGGGGCATACATACCCAACTGCCATCATACTATGTTCATAGTATGAACATTTTTTTGAAATTGTCAATATAATCTCATTTTTATTAAATTTAAAATATATAATTAGATTCTTAGATTCAAGGGATCTTTCCGTCTTACATGATTACATAAATTGATTTTATCATTTCATTTTTTGAATAATTCATTCAAACCATTCGATATTCAATCTTATAAACTAAAAAAATCTGTTCTAATTTTATGATTTTTTTATTCTTATATATATAAGATAACGATTAAATATTTTAATAATAGGAAATAGAAATAATAGTCAATTTAAAAGATCCGTTCAGGACATTATTTAGCTACTAAAAAAAAAAAAGAAAATAGAGGTTTAAGTTAAACGAACCCTATTTTAGCATTTAGAAACGAGCCGGTAGTTAATATAAGTCTACTTATGTATATGTAAGTTATAATATTCGAATTCGATTCGAAGATATATATAACTAAATTTAATATATGGACTATATCTACATAGATATATTAGTCTATTTTTCGGTATATAGAAATGATGACTTATATAGTCATTATATATATATATTATAAATAAAAAATTAAAGGGCCCCTTTAACTCAGTGGTAGAGTAACGCCATGGTAAGGCGTAAGTCATCGGTTCAAATCCGATAAGGGGCTTTTGGGTTTTTTCATCAAAAAACTCCATCCTATTTAAACGAGGAATAGAGTGTTTGTTTATTTTTTAAAGGACAAAGTAAGCAACCATATAAGTATATAATAACTAAGTTATAAGTTATTATTTTTAGTAGTTATAAAGTTGAACTAATCTTCATTATAATGAATAATCGTATAAGTGGTCTCTTGAATCAGTAAAAACAAAATGGATATTTTCAATTTTTTCATTTCAATCTAATTTTTTGGAATAAAAAAGTAAGAAATCAACAAATAGTAAAATAAGTGGACCTGACTTATTGAATCATGACTATATCCGCTATTCTGATATTAAAATGGGATAGAGATTAAATTGGAACAGTTTACTTTTTGTCTTTAAATTCTGTATGAATTTGTCGAAATTTCCGACTAAATCTTTTTGTTATGTTCCTAACTATTCCCCAGGAATAAATTGACTATTCTGTTCCTCATAATAGAGGATAAAACTTTTATTACATTACAAATCACAACATAATTCGAATTCTCAATATCTTTCTTTTCTTTGATTCCAAAATGGAAGGAATTTAGATCTTATCTATGGAAATCTTACTCTATGTAACCCCCCATTTTTGTTCCGACAATTTGATGGAGAATGCATGCGGGAAGTTGAAATAAGAGTTTCCTGTTATTTTTTTGTTTATTGAATAATCGGAAGGAATTCTCTCCTTTTCTGACAGAAAAAATGTAAATATAAAAATAGACGAAGTACCTTTCTTATTTTGATCCTCGAAAGTGAAAAGATAGACTCGCCAATTTCCGATTGATCGTAAGGAAAAATAACTAACTGGAAAAATAACTAACTATAAGCAGACACAAAAGAATTTATATTAAAGACGAACCGATTATTTCATTTGCTCCATTTTACGGACAAAATGTAAGACCTAATTTGTTGCTAAAAAGGTTGAGTCTAATAAATTAATAAAAAATGGAATTTAGTTTAACCTAAGTTAATTTATGAACCGCTAAAGGATTTTTTTTTCGAAACCCTATCGCTAAACTCAGTGTACGAGAAAAAAAATGAACGAATTCTCGAACTCCATAAAACGCTATAAGGTGCTCGGAAATGGTTGAAGTAGTTGAATAGGAGGATCACTATGACTATAGCTGTTGGTAAATTTACCAAAGACGAAAAAGATTTATTTGATATTATGGATGACTGGTTACGTCGAGACCGTTTCGTTTTTGTAGGTTGGTCTGGCTTATTGCTCTTTCCTTGTGCTTATTTCGCTGTAGGGGGTTGGTTTACAGGTACGACGTTTGTAACGTCATGGTATACTCATGGGTTGGCCAGCTCCTATTTGGAAGGCTGCAATTTTTTAACCGCAGCCGTTTCTACTCCTGCTAATAGTTTAGCACACTCTTTGTTGTTGCTGTGGGGTCCTGAAGCACAAGGAGATTTTACCCGTTGGTGTCAATTAGGCGGCCTGTGGACTTTTGTTGCCCTTCATGGCGCTTTCGGACTAATAGGTTTTATGTTACGTCAATTCGAACTTGCTCGATCTGTTCAATTGCGCCCTTATAATGCAATTGCATTCTCGGGCCCAATTGCGGTTTTTGTTTCTGTATTCCTCATTTATCCACTAGGCCAGTCTGGTTGGTTCTTTGCGCCAAGTTTTGGTGTAGCAGCTATATTTCGATTCATCCTATTTTTTCAAGGGTTTCATAATTGGACGCTGAACCCTTTTCATATGATGGGAGTTGCTGGTGTATTAGGTGCCGCTCTGCTATGCGCTATTCATGGTGCTACCGTCGAAAATACTTT